TTTAATTAGATAACTTTTAATTAGATAATTAGAATAGAATAATTCTTTCTAATTAGAATAAAAAAACTAAGAACAGATAAACTAAGGGCTTGTATTGGATTGGCACTAATATCCACATAAATATAAACAAAACCACTGTAGGTAAAAGGATAAATAAAATGAAATAAGAACTTTCAAAAATAAGATAGATATAAATAGAACAAGAGTGAAGGAAGGGATAGTATAGAAAAGTTTATACAAAGCTAAGCTATATATATATACAAACTACCCACACCCCCCTTTTTTTGTATTTCATTAAATTCAGTGTCTTTAATTAAGACAAAGATCCGTAAAAACCCCTGCCTTCTTTAATTTAAAATATCATGAACAGTTCCTGTCGTTTGAGTGCCTTTTAAAATTAAAGGAAATATCGAATCGGAGGAACGTTTAAATAAGTTTTCTTTTTTAGTGGATCAGAAAAACCCACTTTCCGAACAGCTCTTCCTTCTCTTCGTACTCAAACATCACTTGTAACAATTCGATAAAGGATTCGTTGGTATATATATAAGTGGATAAAAATTGCATTCAAAATGTGTATCATTGTAAGGTGTGAGACGTAAAACTTTTTTCTCAGTAACTAACGTAAATAGGAAGAGATAAGGGGAATAAAATAAGAATGTGATTAAAAAACCGTTCAACTTTTTTTGTTTTGAATTTTAATTTTGATATCTGTTTCCCCCGTCCCTGAAAAAAAAAAAGATAGATTCAATTCCATTTCCATATTATTTGAGCACAATCCACTTTTTGAAAAATAAATTAGTCCAAGAAAAGTTATTAAAAATATGAAACGAAAGAAGAATTGCATTTATTATTCTCTTAATAATAAAAAGGTTGCCAAAGCCGGTAATTTTTTTTTATGTATAGAATAGGTATACGCTGGGACGGAAGGATTCGAACCTCCGAATAGCGGGACCAAAACCCGTTGCCTTACCACTTGGCCACGCCCCATTTCTATTCAACTCAACACTAATAAAAACTAATATAGGTATTAGTTCTTCGTCAATTTCCGTTCCAATAAATATTTTATGAAATAGATTAGTTTATTGCTCAGATTTTAATATATGTAGATATAGAATTAAACTCAATTTATTGATCATAATATATAATTCAATTAAGATATTGTATGAAAATAGGATTCCTTCTATTCTTTTTTGATTTGAGAATTGAAGGATTTTTGATTGAGTGAAGTTCATCAATAAGGGTTTTTGTCTATCTTACTTTATTTTTATTTTATATAAATAAATTTTGATATCATCATTAATACTATTTTAATAACTCAATATTTTAATAACTCAATCAAAATAGAATTATCTTCAAGAATAAATATCTTCAAGAATAAAATTGGATTATGCTTAATATTTTTAGTTTGTTTTGTATCTGTTTTGATTCGGCTATTTATTCAAGCAGTTTTTTCTTCACAAAATTGCCCGAAGCCTACGCTTTTTTGAATCCAATTGTAGATGTAATGCCAGTCATCCCTGTGCTCTTTTTTCTATTAGCCTTTGTTTGGCAAGCCGCTGTAAGTTTTCGATGAGGTTTTTAATACTGTCCTAAAATAATTTATTCAAGAAAAAAAAATTCTAACAATTTATAAGATCAGATAAGTCTTATAGTATAAGCCCTCCCCCAATTCAAGCATTCAAGTTATTATATAGACGTGAAAAATCAAATGGGGCTTACCCTATTCGATATTACTCATTCTAAACATTTTTCCATTCCCTTGAACTTGAAAGGGAACCCTATATTATAAATTATAAGAGTCCTCCACAATATCTAATTGTAGGTGTGAAGGCAAATTCTTGGCAATGAAAGACTCAACTCTTATTACAAATGAATTTATAAAAAATCTTTTCTATTTCTAAAAACTACTTCATTTCTTGATATCAAAATTATTGTGATCAAAATTATTGTGATATAGGGTATAAAAATAGAGAATCTATTTTCTTTTTTTCCAAACCAAAATTGGAGATTGTGTAATGCTTACTCTCAAACTCTTTGTTTACACAGTAGTGATATTCTTTGTCTCTCTCTTCATCTTTGGATTTTTATCTAATGACCCGGGGCGTAATCCTGGCCGCGAAGAATAAAAAATAAGAGTTTTGACTTGCTTTTAAATATTTTTAACATTTTTATCTATTCTACATCTTTAACTATTAAATTCAAAAATTTGAAAGGTAAAAAAATACCAAATAATCAACGGAACCGGAAAGAGAGGGATTCGAACCCTCGGTACGAATAATTCGTACAACGGATTAGCAATCCGACGCTTTAGTCCACTCAGCCATCTCTCCCAATGGAAAAACAATAATTACTATGTTATATTACACAAGAGGTAATACTTAAAAAACCTTTTTCTATTTCTCTTTTTTTTTTCATCGCTCTTTAACTTTAATTACTCTGTTAAATTTTTTTATTCTATTTTCTTTTTATTCTTATATTATATTACTTTCATTTTTCATTA